TTCGGTGAGCGCCGTAGTTAAGTTTTCCTTATTCGTTAGCTATGCTAAAGGAATGGATTGTTCTCTTTAGGGAGTGCAGAATCAACTAGGGTTAACCTCTCTTTAGCCTATCTGTCCTCATGCTAGTCAATCTCAGGTAATTGGTCTATGGCAAAGGGGTTCCTCTTTCCTTCACCTGATGGCAAATACAAGAAGAGTTCGGCAACGCAAAAGCGGGCTTAATAATCAAATAATAAGATCGAGTTAAGAGAACTCGTCCCCTAAACTATCTAGTTAACGGCGGCGTGATCTTGCTGTAGGGTCAGAGCTGCACCGAAGAACAGTTATTATCGACTCGATGGCTCTGATCCGCGTGAATCAGACGGTGAGTTACTGGTTCTTGAATGGGAATCCCGAGCACCAAAGAGCAGAGTGATCCTCTGCTCGAGATAGGACCGGGTAAAGGGAAAAAGACAGAAAAGACCATAGAATAGCAATAGGAATCGCTGCTATCCGACAACTTTCTCCGTGGAGCCCGCAGCTAAAGGTTAACAAAAGATTGTAGAACCCATGGACTTACTATCTAAACGATACGAGACGGGTCAGTCAAGGGCCACCAGAGGCACAAAGCTGGCGAATATCCGTGAGAGCGGAAGATATAAAAGGTATAGGTAAGTAAGGCTTGCACCTCTTTTAAGATCAAGGGCAATAAGACGTCGAAGGAAGAATCCGCAATGCTTTGACATTCCTTTTCAAATGAGTTGTGCCCAGCCCAGTTAGTCCACTACTACAGATAGTAACTAGCACAGAAAAACAAGATGGAATCAAATACGGTGTTAATTAATTTACTGAAGTGAAGCAAGGAACGTAGTAACTCGACTGGTTGGAGAGGAACTTTGTTATTAGGGTTGAATTTCCAGTCTTCGGGCCTCAACACCGGAGCTTATCCTGAGGCCTAGGTAGGTAGGTAGTGACGTCTCTTGCTGGGTCTTTCATAAGGAATGGTCCTGTTAGTCTTAATCCAGCGACTGGCCTTGCTCCGAGCCGATATCCGAAGTATGGTTCGCTCGCTAGTTATATGCTTAACACATGCATCTGAGGTCAGAGGTGCCGCTAAGGTGAACGCTCAGCTTCAACTCTGACTATATATTATATATAAGTGCACTGAAGGTTAACTATGTCAATCTACAACTCAATGTGATTGGCTTCGCCCGGGCTCAGTCTCTTTCGGCCGGTATGTAGAATCGTCGGAGCGAGCAGAGCAGCGGAGCGAAGTGGGCTGTGTAATCATTTTATTTTTTGACTTTATTTTTAATATAATATATAAGGGTAAGTAAGGAGCTGAAAACGAGTCCTTCGGAGGGCGAAGAAACTCATTAATTCATTTTGATGAGGGCCCCTCATTCAAATGTTATGCTTCGTGCTTCCCTCACATTTTGAGTTGATTATTTCCAATTTCGAGAGTGAGATTGATCCGACCAAGTAGTAGTGCGGAAGCCAGTACATACATGGCTAGTTTCCAGGCAAGCCATCCATATTGGCATAACCTTCTTCTATGCCATCTAGCTTCATAGCCGATAGTTTCCGTTGATCATTATCTTCATCCATCGGATCAGCTCCTTCTTTTCTGATTTTTTTCAATGACTGCTTCTTATGCTTGCCCTCGTTCTTCTCTCTTCTCCTAGACCCACCCCCCTTACTGTCTGTTTAGGCCCCCTGCCAGGTACTCCAGTCTCATTGCGTACCGTCGTCTGCATCTTCTTGCCCTGTTTTCATAGTTGTTTGCTTTTCTTATATGGATTAGGCTTGGTTAAAAGCGTACCGTCAAGCAAGAAAAGGAACCGTAAACTAGCTTTACCGAGTTGGCTTCTTCGTATGAGCCCTAGCAGCATCTATTCCTTACTCTGTTTTCTGCTTTCAAGCCCCTAAGTAGGATCGTCTAACGAAGTCAGGTACGAGGGAATATGTTAATGCAAAAGAGGCGAGGAGGCTGGTGACCAGAGAAGGTCTGTGATGGAAGCAATTCCTGGCTTTCTGGTCTGTGATAAAAGCAATCTCTCTCCGGTCGGTTCGACTGTTAATGGAAAAATGAATAGATCCTTAGGAAGAAAAAGGCTCTTTTGCTCTTGTGTAGAATCAGTTGTTACAGAAGGAGCGGTTTTCGTTTCGCAATGGAATCAGAATTAGCTACGATCAATGAAAATATCGTAGTATAGTAAGAGCCAACGAAGTAGCTGTAACGTGAACAGCTAAAGCTCCTTACCTTATATGGGCTGCACCGCGCTGAATGATCAAATCCCATTTATTCTGATTTTTTTACATTCCAACTCCCATGCCTTTCCGTTGGTCAACAACCAACCGTCGATTTACCTTTTCCTTCATTTTGAGAACAAGTCTCTCTTGGGGGGAGCAGAGCATGCAAAATCGAGCAATAGATGGATCTTAGAAGAATTCCACTTTGAACGGCACGACTCTTTCGATTTTTGCGCTGGCATTTGAGTTGTCTCCCCTCCTCTTTCAA